TAATTGGGACTAGGGTCTCGAATTTATTAATAGAAGTATCTATTAGAAATGAATTCTCTAGCATTTGAATCCTTACCACCGAAGTGTTTAGTCGTACACTTGAAAGATAGCCCAGAAAATATAAGGAATGATTGTATAATTGGTTTATATGGATCCTGTCCGGTAGAGACCACAAGTAAAAATGACATTGCCAAAAATGGACAAGGTGAGATTTCCATTTCTTCATCAGAAGATGAGTCCCCTTTGAAGCCAGAATGGATTTTCCTTGATATCTGACATAATGCATGAAAGGGTCCTTGAACAACCATAGGGTCTTCTGAAAATCATTACGAAGCACTACTACAAGATGTTCTATTTTTCCATAGAAATGTGTTCGCTCAAGAAAAGTTCCAGAGGATGTTGATCGTAAATGAGAAGATTGTTTACGGAGAAACACTAATACGGATTCACATTCATATACATGAGAATTATATAGTAACAAGAAGAATCTTTGATTCTCTTTTGAAAAAAGAGAAATGGATTTCTTTGGAGTAATGAGACTATTCGAATTACGATACTCGTGGAGAAAGAATCGCAATAAATGCAAAGAGGGGGCATCTTGTATCCAGCAGTGAAGGGTTTGAACCAAGATTTCCAGATGGATGGGATGAGGTATTAGTATATCTGACACATGATTTAAATGTGATAATTTGTCCTCGAAAAAGGGAAATATTGAATGAATAGATCGTAAATTATGAGATTTTGCTATTTCTTTTTCTTCTAGGGAAGATACTAATCGCAGCGAGAATGGAATTTCCATAATGACTGCAAAACCCTCTGATACCATTTGAAAATAAAAATTCTTGTTGTTCCCAACGAATCTATTTTCGTTGGAATCATTAACCGAACCAATCAAATGATTCTGTTGATGCATTCGAGTAATTAAACGTTTCACAATTAGTGAACTGGATTTATTGTCATAACCGAAATTTTCCATAGGTTCGTAAAAAATCGATCCATTTAAACCATGATCATGAGCAAGTGCGTAGATATACTCCTGAAATAGAAGCGGATATAGGAAGTGTTGTTGCCTAGATCTATCTATTTCTAAATATCCTTGTAATTCCTCCATTTGAAATTATACAAAGGCACGGGAGATTTCTTGGGTTATCAAATGATACATAGTGCGATACGGTCAGAACAGGGTATATAGTAAGAAAAGAATAGATACCCCGGAGACGGGGAGTCCAATGAACGGATCCTCTCTCTTTCCATCCAATTTGTTTGTGTTCGTTATAGTTACAAGAGATGGTTAGAAATCCTTTATTTTTGCAACCCGATCGCTCTTTTGACTTTGGAAGAAATTCTCTTTATCAGTATACCGTTTCTTCTACACATTCGTCTCCACTCCATAATAGAGAAAGAATAGTTAATAGTTAGGATTCATGAAAAAAAAAAGGAATCGATGATCCACTCACAGGAGAACCCTTTCCCGCATCAGGCACTAATCTATTTTTAACGTCTAATTAGATCGGGTAATCATTCGAATTATGAACCGAGCTCGTTGCTTTTGGTTTCCTTATAATTGGAGCCATTAGGGCTCTATCCATTTATTCACTCGACCAAACTGTGAATGGATTTGGTACCGTTCCAAGAATCAAAACAAGATTTTCTACCGACCCAGGAAGTATTCTCAGAGTTCTCCATTGATACGACATGCTGTTTTTTCCATTCATTCCCTTTCAGGATCAGTCGTGGTCTTACAAACCATACCAATGGTATGGACGAATCTGTTGCTTCATCCAAATGTGTAAAAGATCCTAGCCGCACTTAAAAGCCGAGTACTCTACCGTTGAGTTAGCAACCCGTAGAAATATGGTGTGTAGATACGATCGGAATCAAAAAAATAAATAAATAAATAAATAAAGAGATTGGATTGCCCTACCCCATCAAAACATTGAACTAGGAACAAATCTAAAAGAAACATTTGATGATCAATTATGAACATCAAAATGTTCAGATCAGATTCAAATACAACGGATTCACGGATAAATATAGATAGATGTAAAAATTTGTGGACCCTCCTGTTTTGATCATTTTTTTTTCATTATCTTAAGAAGATACTTCTTGTGTCACAGTGAATCCGGCGAACCTAGTGAAGTAAAGAAACAAACTTATGGGACGTAGATAAATAGATCTATTTATCCACGATCGAATTATATTTGATCGATACACCATTGTCAATATAAATTGAATTTTGAGAAAAAAAAATGAAATAAAGAAAATAAAGACTTGTGTTGGATTGGCACTACATAGATAAGAAATGAAGTGTGTGGGGGGGAATAAATAAAGAAGAAGTAGGAAAAAAATCTCTGGTTTTCAATAGAAGTACAAACAATAGCGAGATTGATCCCTTATTTATTCGTAGAGTCCCAACGAAAACCATCTGATTGATGGCAATCCCCTCAATTGCCAGTTATTTCACTCAATCTTTTTTTTTTTCTATTTCATAAATTTTATTTCGTTTGATTAATTCGAAGTTCCTTAAATACTTCCGCTTTCTTTGAAATATCATGAACAGTTCCTGTAGGTTGAGCGCCTTTTTCAAGGAAATATAGAATAGCAGGAACATTTGAATAAGTTTGGTTCTTTATCGGATCGTAAAAACCCACTTTACGAAGATCTCTTCCTTCTCTTCGGGATCGAACATCAATTGCAACGATTCGATAGATGGCTCATTGGGATAGATATAGATGAACAATGCCCCCCCTAGAAACGTATAGGAGGTTTTCTCCTCGTACGGCTCGAGAAAGAATGATTCGAATTTATGTATTGTATATAGTGGCAAATGGATCCATAAAATCATCAATTAGATTAGGATTTGAGTCGTTTTTTTTTGGAAGGAATAAAAAAAAAAAGAAATCTCATTCGTACTCATAACTCAAGTTGGGTAATTCTCAAAGAACTCGAAGGGAAATCCTTAGACATTTATTGAGCCGTCTCTAACCTCTTTTGTTTGTCTCGTCTAGAATCGATTTTCCTTTCTCATTCTGATCTAGTTATTGAGACAATTGAAAATGGCGTTTCCTTGTTCCGGTATCCTTTATCTTTGCTTTGAATCATTGGGTTTAGACATTACTTCGGTGATCCTTAATTGTTTCAAAATGGCAGCAACATACCTTTTGTTCTTTCTATTAAAGAATCATACAAATGGTTGATTCCCCTGTGATACACTTTTGATCGAAATAGTTTTACCAATTCCGACAAATTTTCCTTTTTTTGCTTTTTTATTTGAAACTTGTTCGAATTTGCGATTTCTATATCGAAGATATACTTACGAAGTTGTTCCAACTTATTGACTGGCACTAACCCTAGATCCTTCCCTCTGATAAATGAATCAAGAATTTATGCTCGAGCTCCATCATGTACTATTTACAACCCCCCAAAATGGGGTCCTGGTGGCACAGAACAAACTATGTCGAGCCAAGAGCATCTTCATTGATATATAAAAAAATGGTGGATGCAAGAATCCACAGCCGATCATGTCCTTCAAGTCGCACGTTGCTTTCTACCACATCGTTTCAAACGAAGTTTTACCATAACATTCCTCTAATTTGGACCGGTATGGAATTGATTCAATATGGAATCATGAATAGTCATTGGCTCCATCGGTGCATAGTAGTCCATACTTTATTTTTATATATGTATGAATAGGTATTTCTCTGGGGAAATCTCAGCAAAAAGCCAAATTAACCCATATTCTGTTATAGGAATGAAACACATTTATAAAAAACACGAAGAAATGAGTTGCTTAACACTTATTTACATCTACATCTTCAACATATTGTTATATTGTTCGGGACGATCAATCATGAAAGATCCAATTCCAATTCTTTCTCGAACAACTAAACTAAAGACGAGTCTTTAATTCGATTACCAATACTGGAATTACCAATACTGGAACAAAATAAAATGAGTCATTAACCAAATAAGCTATTCTAATGACCCGGAAAAGTCGCAAGTGACTCAATAGGATAGATTCACCAATCTCACACTTCTTCGAATAGCGAGGATTTATAAGGTAAGGAATCATAAAAAGTAAAATGGTTTCAAGAATTTCCTACTTCGACATCATTATCATTACTATAAATAAGTTTTCCTGTAAAGACTGAATTTCATTTGATCTCTAAATCAATCAAATCAACAAGTCGGCACAATCACAACGAGTAACTAAAAAGTTTAGCAGATATCTCATTGATTAAAGAGACGCGAATTTGATCATCATAAGAGAAATCCATGTTTCTTTTCCAATTGAATCATCAATGATTTCAATCAGATGGATGGGTCGAGAAAAAAATCCAATTTAGTTGTTTTCATGGGGATGGATAGAAAAGAGCTCATGGAAGATAAGATTAAGGTCGCTATTCTTTCATCTGATTGAGAAAATACAAATCGTAGGAGTATGACCTTTCCGTATCCATCAGATACACCGAACAATTGTCACCGGGGGTCATCGTGTATATTTAAGAGATCACAAACCTTTTTCACCGAAACCGAAATACCGGTGTCACTGAAATAGAACAATAAAACTACATATGGGCATGGTTCATTTTCTACGGATTTTGCTTTATTTCAGGTTCAGAAATTTTTCCATTTCCATAATCCATAAAGATAAACTAAAGTGAATGGAATCTATGAATCCCCCCCCCCCCATCGTTACATTGATTTCCAATTATTCATTGGAGCCTGATGCAAAATAAAAGCAATTAAGTCCAAAGAAAATACATCTGTTCCGTATTGAACTTTATTGTTTGTTAATGAGATCCGGATGACACAGATATTGATTGAAATTGATACCTTCCTTTGCTAATTAACTCGTATCTACACGAATTCTATGGGGATCATGAATCATACTCAAAGCCAATCAAAAAAAGATCCTCTTATGGGATGCTATACCATCTTGTAGCTATACCATCTTGTATAGGTACAAAGCCGAATGGGTCCAGATTAATTCGTTGTTTCTATTTTTTTTTTATTTTGCCCCACCCCAGTCTTAGGAGCTTTAATCCCAGTGATGGAATTAGTACCAAGAACTCCTACTGTTTAGAATTCAGGATCCACATAAAATGAATCATTTACCCCTATTTACTTTACCTTTCTTCCGCATGTCGACTCAGAATGCATCATGTGGGAATCCAAATTTGATAAATAGGGGGCATAAAGTTTCTCTAAATGACTAACTAACTTCAATATGAATATGAGCGGGGGGGAGACGGGCATACGCTGAATGGCCACCCAATCTTTTTTTTTTTTTGAATGGAACTTTGATCTTTGTTCCCATCCTACCTATATCAAAAAGATATTTATTTCCATCCACGTGTCATTGACACTCGATTCTGTTTCTGTTTGTGAGAAACAGAAACAGGATCGAAAGGTAGGATATGATTCTTCTCTGAATCATTAGAAATCAGAAAGTAAAGATTGGATCACATTGTATCCAACATTACACTCTTAAACAGAGGATTGTTTAAGAAAAGAGCACAATCTTTGTTCTGATAGAATCGGTCTGGGACGGAAGGATTCGAACCTCCGAGTAACGGGACCAAAACCCGTTGCCTTACCGCTTGGCCACGCCCCATTGAGATTTCTATTTGACACTAATAACACTAATATGGATATTGGTTGTTCGTCAATTCCAGCCCAAATGTCTATGGAATAGGTTGTTGCTAGGATTCGACACGTGTAGATGTAGAATCAAAAGAAATTCATTGATCATTATCTATAATTCAATTAAGATATTGTATGAAAGTATGATTCCTTCTATTCTCATTTGAGAATTGAAGGATTTTTGATTGGGGGAGTTCAAAGAAAAAGAAGGATTTTTTGTTTGGCCTATCTTCTCTTCTTTCTTCATTTTTCCCCAACTCACTAATAATGAAATTCTCCACAAGAGCGAAATTTTTGTTATGCTTAATATCTTTAGTTTGATCTGTATCTGTATTAATTCTGCCCTTCATTCGAGTAGCTTTTTCTTCGCCAAATTACCCGAGGCTTATGCTTTTTTCAATCCAATCGTAGATGTTATGCCAGTCATACCTGTACTCTTTTTTCTCTTAGCCCTTGTTTGGCAAGCTGCTGTAAGTTTTCGATGAGATCTTTAATACTGTCCTAGAAACATTCATGATTGATTCGCTAAAAAAGGAAAAATTCTATTCTAACAATTGATAAGATCAGATAAGTGTTACATTATGAACTCTCGATTCAAACATTGAAATTCTTTTGGATAGCCGCGATGAATCTGGATCACCTCATTTTCTAATTCTGACTTTCCGGAGGTCAAAGACCTTATGTATGGTCCCTCACAATACCTAATTGTGGGTATGAAAGATCATTTTGGTAACGAAGGAATCAGAATCTTATTACAAATGAATTCCTGCAAATTCCTTTCTTTTCTAGAAACCACTCCATTTCTTGGTGTCAAAATGGGATATGTGGTACAAAAATAGAGAATCTATTCCCTTATTTCCCCCAAAAATGATCTTGGAGATTGTGTAATGCTTACTCTCAAACTCTTCGTTTACACAGTAGTGATATTCTTTGTTTCTCTCTTCATCTTCGGATTCCTATCTAATGATCCAGGACGTAATCCTGGACGCGAGGAATAAAATACAAAAATCAGAAGTTTTTCGTTGCTTGATTTCTGAATTTTCTTATGATTTTCTCTATTCCATACATTTAACTAAGATAACAAGGGCTCGAGATTTTTTCGAATTCGAAAGATAACTCTCAAGTGATCAGAGGGAACGGAGAGAGAGGGATTCGAACCCTCGGTACGAATAACTCGTACAACGGATTAGCAATCCGTCGCTTTAGTCCACTCAGCCATCTCTCCCAATTACAAAAGGATAATTCATATGTGACGCGTGAAGTAAAGATTGATAAAAGTCTTTCTTTCTCTTTCTTTTCTTTATTCTATATATATACGAATTTTATCAGCAATTGCATTTAGATAAGGATTCGAAACAGATATCTCCAATAGAAAGAGTACCTCTTTTATTTCGTACGAAAGGTTCTTTTATTCCCCCGGCCTGGCCAGTACCTATACCTAGCCAGGCCATTCCTTGTTTTGTTCCAATGAATCATAGATCAAATGATTTATCTGATTTGAAAACGAAAATACTTGTTATTGAAGCAGCAAGAAGGGCTATTTCCATTACTATGACAGGAGTGTCATTTCTTATTATTCTTTGTTTTTCCTTTTATCGATTGACTTACTTTACTGGAATAAAAAAAAAATGGAGCTATGGATTCTTGCACAATTCAACTTATTTTTATGTTCCGACTTCAATGGCTCTTTCGGGCCGGAAATGTCAGTAACGATTCCCCGAAAAGATATAACTTGTTATTTAATTTAAATGAACCTTCTTCTCCTATTTCATTAAGTCCCCCGTCGGAACACGTTAGCACTCACTCCAATTTTCATGATTCTGATCCTATCTTGATTACGTCTCATTCCCTTGT